TTTCAAATTTATGCAAAATGCTTTTCTATTTCGAAAATATCTAATATATGTTTTACATCTTCTATTTGAAAATGTTCCATTTTCAAAAGGTCTTTTTGACTGTTATTCAACAGTTCCAATAATGTATGTATATTGGACCTTTTGAGACAATTATAGATCCTGGGAGGCAATTCTAATTGGTCAATAAAAATGGATTTCAATGTTATTTCTTTTTTTTTTTTATTTAGTTTAGCCTTAACCAATATATCATGAAAGTTAAAAAGGGGTAAAGTCACTTTGTGTTGATTGTTTTCTAAATTAAAGTTTTCCTCTTCTGCATGTAAAAAAGGAATAAATAAATCAATCAAATTCCGGGAAGCTTCAAAAAGCGCTTCTTTAGGAGTTAAACTTCCATTTGTCCATATTTCGAGAAAGAGTATCTCTTGTTTTTCATTTCCATTTACATAAGAATGTATACTATGATTTGCATTTCGAACAGGCATGAATACGGCATCTATATTATAATTTCCGTCTTGAAAGTTTTTGAATGTTTTTATACGATAGCCGCGATTCCTCTCGATTTGTAATCCAATACACAAATTTATGGGTTCTCTTAGGTTAGCTATATGTTGTGTATTATCAACGATTTCTACAGAAGGTGGTAAAATGATGTCTTGAGCGGTTATATATCCGGGACCTTTGAAACATATAGACGCCTCGCGAGTTCCATACAGATTACTTCTCAATACAATTTCTTTCAAATTCATTAAAATTTCATGTACTGACTCTTGAATACCTACTATGGTAGAATATTCATGTGATATTTTCTCAGATTTTGCGCGTGTGATACGTGTTCCCTCTATTTCTCCGAGCAAAACTCTTCGCATTGCAATGCCTATTGTATCGGCTTGGCCTTTCATAAGTGGAGACAGAATAAAGCGTCCATAATAAAGACGCTTACCGTCTACTCTTGATTCAACACACTTCCACTGTAGTGTCCGAGTAGATACTCTTACTTTCTCTCGAACCATAGTAATATATTTTATTTTTATCAAATCTTTGAATTGTTTATTTCTCTTGAACTTGAAATCTCTTTGATGTTTATTTTTAGTTTTACACGCGTCTTTTTTTAGGAGACCTACATCCATTATGCGGTATAGGAGTTACATCCCGTATAAAATTTAATAGTATACCACTTCTACGAATAGCTCTTAATGCTGCATCTCGTCCGAGACCAGGACCTTTGATCATGACTTCCGCTCTTTGCATGCCTTGATCCGCTACTGTTCTAATAGCATTTCCTGCTGCAGTTTGGGCGGCAAATGGAGTCCCCTTTCGTGTACCTTTGAACCCACAAGTACCGGCGGAGGACCAAGAAATCACCCGACCACGCACATCTGTAACAGTTACAATGGTATTGTTGAAACTAGCTTGAACATGAATAACCCCCTTTGGTATTTTACGAGCATGCTTACGCGAACCAATACGTCCATTTTTACGCGAATCCATTTTTGGTATAGGTTTGGCCATATTTTTTATGATTTCATATTAAAATTAAGAATATTTTTTTCTTTAATATAAATTTAATTTGTGCACCACGTTCTTTATAACTTTATTATTCTTTATAACTTTATAATAATTATAATATGGAGCCCTCTTTTGTGGAAATATTATCCCTGTCTTTGTTTATGTTTCGGATTCAAACAAATTACTAGAATGTTCCCCCTCCTGCGAATCAATCGACATTTTTCACAAATTTTACGAGCGGAAGCTCTTATTTTCATATTTGTCACTCTTAAATTTTATACCGAATCTATTTATTGAAAGAAAATAAGGTTTCTTTCTCTTTTTACATTTTTAATTTTATCCCCCTTCGAGACTCTCTAAAAAATGTTGAAGTTGAAAAACAGTTTAATTAAATTTAATGACTTATACTTCCGTTTTGACTTTTCTGGTCGTACACGTATAAAATGAAAGTACGTTGAATCCTTTTGGAAATATAGCTTAGAATCATCTTTTTATTATAGAAAGGAACGCGGAACATACCTTTAGGAAGTGATTCAAAAATTTAATTACCATGAATCCTTTTTCTTTTTTCCCTATTTCAATTAAACCCCCTGCCTATTCACTAATGTATGCGAATTGATATTAGAAATTTGTGTTTTATTTTCTCTCTCTTTTTTTTAATGGATAGAAGTTTATCATATAATTCGGATATCAGTAAGATTACCATATATAACATAAAATTTCTCCGCCGATTCTTTCTAATCGAGCTTCTCGGTCTGTCATTATACCCCTAGAAGTAGAAAGAATTACAACCCCCATCCCTCCCAAAATTTTAGGAATTCGTTGATAATTCAAATAGATTCGTAGACTGGGTGTACTGATCTGTTTTAAATTTAAAATAGTTTTATATGATCCTTTCCTATTTCTTCTATATCGTAGAGTTAAAACTAAAAAATATTTGTTGCTTTCCCTATGTTTTCTGACGTTTTCAACAAAACCCTCCCGTAAAAGTATTTTGACAGTGTTTTCGGTGATGTTCGTAAATGGTATTTGAACTGTTCCTTTTTTATTCATGTCAGCGTTTCTTATAGAGGTTATTATGTCAGCTATGGTGTCCTTACTCATGATAAATGAAAATTATTGTTGTCCTTTCCTTTAGATATAATCAACATGCTCTTTTTTCTGTTTTTTTTTTTTTTATGTTATGAAATTCTAGATATATAATATATAGTTACTGCAATAAGGTATATGTGTGAGATATAATCTATTAAATTTAGTTCATTCAAAGAGAATATAGAATATCATGGTCTCGTTTTTTTATAATACCTCGGGTGCTAATGAAACTATTTTAGTGAAATTTAACTGTCTCAATTCCCGAGCGATAGCGCAAAAAATTCGAGTTCCTTTTGGATTTCCTTCTTGATCAATCACAACCGCAGCATTATCATCATAGTGTATTATCATACCATTACTGCGTTTGAGTTCTTTACAAGTACGTACAATTACAGCTCTGATCACTTCTGATCTTTGTAAGGGCATATTTGGTACTGCTTCCTTTATTACAGCAACAACAATATCACCAATAGAAGCATATCGTCGATTACCAGCCCCTATAATTCGAATACACATCAATTTGCGGGCTCCGCTGTTATCAGCTACATTCAAATGGGTTTGAGGTTGAATCATATAATTTTTTTTATTTGTTCTTTACAGTTCCGGGGTTGAAGTGAAAAAAAATATTCTGTGTTAAAAAAAAAGAAACCTACAATTGAAATTTTTTTGTTTTCATCCTTAAGACCCCTTTCCTTTGATTCTAATTATTATCCCGAAATAATGAATTGAGTTCGTATAGGCATTTTGGATGCTGCTATTGAAATAGCCTTTCTAGCTATATTTTCTGCGACCCCGCCCATTTCATAAATTATTTTGCCGGGTTTAACGACAGCTACCCAATATTCGGGAGATCCTTTTCCCGAACCCATACGTGTTTCGGTGGGTCTTACTGTAACCGGTTTGTCCGGAAATACGCGTACCCATATTTGCCCACCCCGGCGGACATTTCGTGACATTGCTCGTCGCCCCGCTTCTATTTGTCTAGATGTGATCCAAGCGGGCTCAAGTGATTGAAGAGCATATCTTCCGAAGCAAATAAGATTACCTCGATAAGATATTCCTTTCATTCTTCCTCTATGTTGTTTACGGAATCTGGTTCTTTGGGGGTTATAGTTGATGGTTGTTTCTCAATCCAATCTCTATTACAGAACCGTACGTGAGATTTTCACCTCATACGGCTCCTCGCGAATGAACAAGCAATTCAAAAAAATAAATAGATTTCTTAACCAAATAATATACAAGAAGATACATAGATTGGATTGGAAAAAATTTATAAATTCAATAAAAATAAAAATTTTCGCGGGCGAAAATTTACTCTTTCATTATTAATTTAAGATGGAATGTAGGGTTAGCCCAGCCCACAATTCGTCAAAAAAAAGTGGATTGGTTATTAGTTCGTTACGCCATCCCACCTAATGAATCATTAAGATTTGTTTTTAATAAAATCTTAGATATTCACAGGTTACGCCGTTCCCATCGCTTCTCGATTAATGGTTAGGTCTGAATTCAATAATGAAGCCTCTTTTTTTTATTTAAAATTAATAAGTTAAATATTAATAAGATTTAATTTTTTCTTGAATCAACCATCTCAGTTTTTATATTGATTCGGGGCTCTGGATTTGTTTGTTCTAGGAATAAATTTATCTATAATCTATATCTATAAATATGGATGAATTAATATTGATGCTTTATTACACACATTACCGTTTATGATATGACCCCTAGACCTTTACATATTCGAATTCTATATCATTGATATTCTTCTTCTCTCTTTCTTTCACCCCCCGACTTCATTTATCCGTATATTTTTATTGCTTTACAACTCATAATCAGATTCATCTTTTTTTCTTTTTTATATAAAATTTCAGTTGCTATAATTATATCCGCTAATATATCATATTTTTTGTTATATTTTATATTTTGACTAGTTCTTTAGATCTGCGGATAATGAGAAGTGATGAGTTGGTTATTAGTTCTTAATTAATATTTATTAATATTAATAAATTCATACTAGGAGTCGGTTTCTTTTTTGTTGAATTGTAACCACTCTAAAACAACCAACGAATCGCACACTAAGCATAGCAAAATGATATCAATATTCAATGATTAATTGAATTTTTTTTTATTCAATCTTATAAAATTTTAAATTTTTGTTTTATCAAAACATTGAACGTTAAAAATAAGTAAAAGTTTATTATTCTTTGTTTAGAAATATCCAAACTTTGATACCTAATACCCCATAAACAGTTCGAACTGTATGGGAACAATAATCAATTTTAGCTCGAATGGTTTGTAGAGGAACCCTACCCTCTCTGATCCATTCGACACGTGCAATTTCTTTTCCGTCGATACGTCCTGCAACTTGTACTTGAACTCCTTTTGTACCTGCTTGCTCAGTTAAT